AAGAGGATGCCTGACAAAAAAAAGGATTATTTTGATAGAATAAATCATGCACATTTATTGCTTCTCTTATAATTTATACTAATAGAATTACACTATTTCCTGAAAACTCAAAATTTTTTGTTCATTTAAACTAAGTATAAAAAGATAAGCTAAAAAAGCTTTTGGGCTCATACCTCAAATATGAATAATAATATTCTCTTTTTAATGTTTTTAAAATACAGAAATTCTTTGTTCTATTTTATTCTATTCCTCACACCTTTTGTAGTTATCTCTTCTGAGTCGTGAGTTTTAATGTGACTAGCTATAGAAATTAATTTAATAATATTTATCCCCCTTTTAATAAATAAAATTAATAGTAATTCGACTAGGTCAGCAATTAAGTATTTCATTATTCAAGCAGGTGCCTCAATCATCTTAGTGATATCATTTATAGTTTTTTCAAAGTTTAATGCCCTTAATTCGGTTAACATTAATAATGAGATAATTGTGGTTTCAATAACAATAAAATCAGGAATTCCCCCCCTACAGTTCTGACTCCCCCAGGTCATAGAAACTATAGAGTTTTATGATATTATCGTTCTTCTTACCTGACAAAAAATCTCACCTATATTTATTATAAGATTTTACATCACTAACTTGCTAATTGTAGTAATTTTAGCCAGAGCTATTGTTGGAACATTAGGGGGACTCAATCAAAATTCAATGAAAAAAATTCTAGCTTACTCATCGATGAGACACTCTTCTTGGATTATTATGACGTTGTTTATAAATATAAAAATGTGGTTTATTTATTTTATTATATATTCAATCATGGTGCTTATGGTTGTTAGAATTTGTGTCTCGTTTAATCTTAGGAATTTGTCTAATTTAGAGAGAATTAATATGTCTGAGAAAACAAAAGTTCTTATCACCATAAACTTACTTTCTCTGGGAGGGCTACCTCCTTTTATTGGATTTATGATAAAGTTTATAATTATTAACTATGTAATTCAAACAATGATTTTAAAAGTAATGCTATTGGCTATAATTATAATGTCTTTGTTTTCACTATTCTACTACATAAAGGTATCTTATAGATTTATATTTAAAAACAGATTAGTATTCAAATTTGAAGAAAGGAAAGAAAAGGAAATGAGGAATAGACAAGTTATTATTACACTATTAAGAAGTTTGATTCTTCCTGGAATTTTGATTCTTATATAAAACTTTAGGTTAATTAAACCCTAAACCTTCAAAGTTTAAATTAAAAGTGGAATCTATTAAGTTTTAAGGCTTGATGAAAATTTCATGTATAGAAATTTGCAGTTTCTATTATTTTGCAAACCTTAACAAGAGAATATTGTTATTCATAATTAAATTTACAGTTTAATACCTTAATCAGACACCTTATTTATTCGATGAATTTTTTCTACTAATCATAAGGATATTGGTACTTTATATTTGATTTTCGGTGTATGATCAGCAATGATTGGAACTGCTTTTAGTGTATTAATTCGACTAGAATTGGGGCAGCCAGGTAGATTAATTGGTGATGACCAAATTTATAATGTTCTGGTAACTTCACATGCTTTTATTATAATTTTTTTTATAGTTATACCTATCATGATTGGGGGTTTTGGTAATTGACTAGTGCCGTTAATAATCGGAGCACCTGATATGGCTTTCCCCCGAATAAATAACATAAGATTTTGACTTCTTCCACCAGCCCTTACTCTTCTGTTAATAGGGGGTATGGTAGAAAGGGGTGCGGGTACAGGATGAACAGTTTACCCCCCCCTTTCATCTTCTATCGCCCACTCGGGGGCTTCTGTAGACTTATCTATTTTTAGCCTACATCTTGCAGGTGCTTCTTCAATTCTAGGTGCAGTAAACTTTATTACAACTATTATTAATATGCGTACTCCTGGGATGTCTTGAGATCAAACACCCTTATTTGTGTGGTCAGTTTTTTTGACAGCAATCTTATTACTTCTATCACTACCTGTCTTAGCAGGGGCTATCACTATACTATTAACAGACCGAAATTTAAATACTTCTTTCTTTGACCCAGCCGGAGGAGGAGATCCTATTCTTTACCAACACTTATTTTGATTTTTCGGCCACCCTGAAGTATATATTTTAATTTTGCCGGGCTTTGGTATAGTGTCTCATATTATTACTTTTGAGAGAGGTAAAAAACAAACATTTGGTCAATTAGGTATAATTTATGCGATATCTGCTATTGGACTTCTAGGTTTTATTGTTTGAGCTCACCATATATTCACAGTGGGTATAGATGTGGACACACGAGCTTATTTTACCACAGCTACTATAATTATTGCAGTACCAACCGGGGTTAAAATTTTTAGCTGAATTGCCACTCTACAGGGTAGAATTCTAACAATAACCCCAGCACTAATATGAGCAATAGGATTTGTATTTTTATTCACTTTAGGTGGATTAACTGGTATTATTTTAGCAAACTCATCAATTGATATTATTCTTCACGATACTTACTACGTAGTAGCTCATTTTCATTATGTTTTATCTATAGGGGCTGTGTTTGCTATTATAGGAGGGTTAATTCATTGGTTCCCCTTATTCACAGGATGCAGTATAAATCCCTCTTGATTAAAAATTCAATTTATCGTTATATTTATTGGTGTAAATATAACTTTTTTCCCTCAGCATTTTTTAGGATTAAATGGCATACCGCGACGATATTCAGACTACCCAGATGCTTTTACATCATGAAACGTTGTATCTTCTATGGGAAGATACGTCTCAGTTATTGCTATTTTAATTTTTAGTTTAATTATTTGAGAAGCATTGGCTACTAGACGGCCAGTAGTATACTCTTATATCCAGCCTTCTTTTATTGAATGAATGCAAAATAATCCCCCTTCAGAACACTCTTACTCTGAATTAACTTTAATTTACAATTTCTAATATGGCAGACTAGTGCACTGAACTTAAACTTCAAATATGAATTAATTATTCTTTTGGAAATCTCTACATTAGCCGCGCTAAATTTTCAAAACGGAGCATCACCTTTAATAGAACAGCTAATTTTTTTTCATGACCATTCTATAACCATCTTAATTTTAATTATTACGATTGTAAGCTTTAATTTATTTTCAACTTGTACAAATAGTAACATTGATCAACATATACTAGAATCCCAGCCTTTAGAATTATTTTGAACTATTATTCCTAGCTTTATCTTAATTTTTATTGGTCTCCCATCAATTCGTCTGTTATATCTATTAGATGAAGTTTACCAACCTTCTATTACTATTAAAACAATAGGACATCAATGGTACTGATCTTATGAATATTCAGATTTTATAAATCTAGAATTCGATTCTTATATAATCCCTAGCACAGACTTAACTAATGAATCCTTTCGTTTATTAGACGTAGATAATCGTACAGTAATTCCCTACCACACTCAAATTCGAACACTAATCTCAGCTGCAGACGTATTACATTCTTGAACGGTTCCAGCTTTGGGTGTAAAAGCCGATGCAGTACCAGGTCGACTAAATCAAGTTAATTTTTACTCAAATCGCCCGGGTTTATTTTTTGGTCAATGTTCTGAAATTTGCGGGGCAAATCATAGCTTCATACCGATCTCTATTGAAAGAGTCCCTCCTTATATTTTCATTAATTGAGTTAAAAAAATAATTAATAGTTAGTTAAATGGCTGAAAGTAAGCAATGGTCTCTTAAACCATTTTATAATATAGTAACAAATATTTTTAACTAAAAAAAATTAGTTAAGAATAATATAATTTTGTCAGAATTAAGTCATCATAAGATATTTTTTAATCCCTCAAATATCTCCTCTAATATGATTAACTCTTTTTATATTATTTAGTTTATTACTAATTAGCGCCATAATTAAAATCTATTTCATGAACAACAAAAGCATTAAATTAAATGAGACACCAGCTATAGGTGAAAAAAATAATAACAAAATTTGACAATGATAACTAATTTATTTTCTGTGTTTGACCCCGCCGCAAACTTTAATTTACCCTTAAATTGATTAAGAGGTAACTTATTTTTACTAATAATCATTCCTACTTATTGAGTAGTAGCATCAAAAATAAATAAAACTTTGGTTATAATTACACAAAAACTACACTCAGAATTTAAAACTCTATTAGGCCCAACATCTTTCCCCGGCTCTTCGATCATATTTATTGCCTTATTTATATTTATTTTAATAAATAATTTTATAGGCCTATTTCCTTATATCTTTACAGCCTCAAGACATATTACACTAACTTTAACTCTTGCTTTACCTCTTTGATTAACATTTATAATTTATGGTTGATTGAATTCAACAAACCACATATTTGCTCATTTAGTGCCGCAAAGCACTCCTTCTTTGTTGATGCCATTTATGGTGCTTATTGAATCAATTAGAAATGTAATTCGTCCGATTACTTTATCTGTACGATTAATGGCTAACATAGTGGCAGGGCACTTATTAATAACTCTTTTAGGTAACCAAACAGCAGTAGCATCAAATTTCATTTTGATAAGATTAATTATTACACAAATTCTTCTTCTTACTTTAGAAAGAGCAGTAGCTATTATTCAATCTTACGTTTTCGCCGTATTAACAACATTATATTCTAGAGAAATTACGTCACACTAATAATGATAATCAAAAGAAACCACGCTTTTCATCTAGTGGACCAAAGACCTTGACCACTAACAGGTGCTATTGGAGCCTTAATATTAACAACAGGAATTGTTAAATGATTCCATAATTTTAATATATCATTATTTATTATAGGATTAATTATTCTCTCATTTACATGCATTCAATGATGACGAGATATTAGTCGAGAAAGAACTTTTCAAGGATTACACACATTAATTGTAGCTAAGGGAATACGATGGGGAATAATTTTATTTATTACTTCTGAAGTATTATTTTTTTTCTCCTTTTTTTGAGCTTTTTTTCATAGTAGCTTAGCCCCAACTATAGAAATTGGTTTAATATGACCCCCAACAGGAATTTATCCTTTCAACCCTATTCAAGTACCCTTGCTAAACACAATTATTTTATTAGCTTCGGGAGTAACAGTCACTTGAGCTCATCACGGTTTAATAGAAAACAAATTCACCCAAACATATCAAGGATTGATTATAACAGTAGCGTTAGGTGGATATTTTACCCTCCTGCAAGCTATAGAATATATTGAAGCATCTTTTACTATTGCAGACTCCGCCTACGGTGCAACATTTTTTGTTGCCACTGGATTTCATGGTCTTCATGTAATTATTGGAACAACATTTTTATTAACATGCCTAATACGACATAAAAATTGCCATTTTTCGAGAAAGCATCACTTCGGTTTTGAAGCTGCCGCTTGATACTGACATTTTGTAGATGTTGTATGATTATTTTTATATATAACAATTTACTGATGAGGTAGTTACATTTTTAGTATAATAGTACATTTGACTTCCAATCAAAAGGTCCTTTCCAAGGAAAATGTAATAATTTTGACCGTAGCCTTATCTTTAATTTTATGCTCACTTTTAATTTTTGTAAACTCAATTATTGGTAAAAAATCAACTTCAGACCGAGAAAAATTAACTCCTTTTGAGTGTGGGTTTGATCCTAAAAGATCTGCTCGTGTTCCATTTTCACTCCGATTTTATTTAGTAGCCTTAATTTTTTTAATTTTTGATGTAGAAATCACACTTATTATACCAATCCCTATTGTATTTCAACAAATTAAAATTATTTCAATCTCAATATTAACTCTATATTTCATTTTAATTCTAATTATAGGTTTATTTCATGAATGAAATGAAGGAGCTCTAGATTGAGATAATTAGGATTTTAGTTAATTATAACATCTGGGTTGCATTCAGAAGGTGCTAAATAGCTTCTCTTAATTATGAAGCGATAACGCGTTCAGTTTCGACCTGAAAGAAGGAAAAAGTTTCCCATAATTTTTAAGTGAAACCAAAGTGTAGGTATATTATTGTTAATAATAGTTAGGTGTTTTTAACCCTCTTAAAAAGAAAGGGGGACCAGAAAAAAGCCGCTAACTTTAATTTTTAGCGGTTAAACTCCGTTACTTTCTTTAAATATTATTTTAGTTTAAAAAAAACTTTACATTTTCAGTGTAAAAATAAGTAACTTTATATAATTTCACCTAAAAGAACTACTTCTACCTTAGCTTCTTCAGAGCTATACTCTATTTAAGATATTTAAGTATAAATAAAAAAACAAAAAAATCAAGATTATTAAGAATATTAATAAATAAGATTTAATATTTAAAGAAAAAAAGTAATCAATTTGAGACCCTCTTTTACGTATTACTATAAACATACCTTGTCCGCTAATAATTTCTACTCAACCCTGGTCTAAATATTTTAATAAAGCAGAACCTAAAGCTAAAGAAGGCATAAAAAAATAAGTAGATAAAATAGGTATAAACCATATTGTGCCTATAAAGTGAATTTTATTTTTTAAATTTTTAAATGCAAATAAGTTAATTACTCTTATATTAATAAAAACTATATAACTTAAACCAATAATTCCTGTTAAAATTAATATTTTAAAAAATAAGGGCAAAAAAACGAAACAACAGGGAATATAAAGAAGTGTAATGAAATTACCAGCAAAAACTGAAACTATAAATAGGCTTCTTATAGGTAAAATTATGCCTCTAACCTCACCTAAAGAAATATTAATTTTTCCTCCTAAATTCTTAAAAAATATAAATATTATTAAACGAATAGAATAAGTAGCCGTAAAAAATGTACCAATTAATACAATTAATAATATAAAAAGGCTGGTATGAGATAATAAGTATCTCTCTAAAATTAAATCCTTCGAATAAAAACCCGAAAGAAATGGAAAACCACATAAAGATAGAGAACAAGCGATAAAAAAAAACGAACTAACAGGGCATCCAATATTTAGTCCTCTAAGATATCGAATATCTTGAATATCCCCTATTCTATGGATAAAAACACCTGCGCATAAAAATAATAAAGATTTAAATAAAGCGTGGGAGAGTAAATGAAAAAAAGAAAATTCATAGAATCCTAAAGAAAGAGTAAACATTATAACACCTAATTGACTAAGGGTTGATAAAGCAATAATTTTTTTAAGATCTATTTCTAAATTGGCCCCTAAACCAGATATAAATATCGTTAAACTTCCCAAATAAAATAAAATATTATTAACTCCTAATATCACATTAAACCGAATTAGTAAATAAACCCCCGCCGTTACTAATGTAGAAGAATGAACCAAAGCTGATACGGGAGTAGGAGCAGCCATAGCTGCTGGGAGTCAGGCAGAAAAAGGAATTTGAGCACTTTTTGTTAAACCCGCCAATACAATTAAAAAAGTAATAAAAAATAAATCTACATTAGTATAAACAAGTTGAAAAAAGTAAAAATTTCAAGAACCATAAATAGCTAACCATGAAATTCTTAATAACAAAGCTACATCACCAATACGATTAGATAAAATTGTTAATATTCCTGCATTAGCAGACTTTTCGTTTTGGTAATAAATTACTAAACAGTAGGACACCAGGCCTAAGCCATCTCAACCCAATAAAATTCTAATCAAATTGGGTCTCGCAATCACTAATAATATAGATAGCACAAATAAAAAGACTAGTGTAATAAACCGCACAATAAATATATCTCCTTCTATATAATAAGTTCTATAAATAAAAATTATACCTGAAATAAATATAACAAATCCCATAAAAGTTAGTCTTATTCAATCTAAAATAAAAGTAACAATTAATCTTCTACCAAATAAAGTGAACAACTCCCACTCAACAAAAATTACTTTAGATAAAATATAAAATAGAAACCCCTGATATGTAAGATAAAAAGAAAAACTAATTAACATCACACCCAAATAAAACGTAATCAATTTAAAATTTAACAAACTCTTAATTATTTAAGAGGAACCCTATCTAAAAGACCACAACTTTAAATTTTAAATCTTTAAACTACTTAAATTAATATAACAATAAAAAATAATCAATCTTAACAATTATTAAATTTACAGGCAAAAGATGAAGAAATAAAAGAAGATATTCTCGAAAATTTACATTGTATACAGAATAACCACCAAAATTAATTTTTCCGTGTTGACTATAAGAAAATATAAACAAAGTAAAAACAGCCCCTAAATAACTAGCTACAGGAAAAATAAATAATATTAAATTATTATACTTTAAAATTCTTACCATTAAAAAAATCTCTGATAATAAATTAATAGTAGGAGGGGCAGCGATATTAGCTGCACATAAACAAAAAAAAAATAAACTAAATAAAGGAAATAATAAAATAAACCCCTTAATTAAATATAATCTTCGACTACCAATTCGTTCATAATATATATTTACAACACAAAATAAACCAGAAGAAGCTAACCCATGAGCCACCATTATTATTAAAGCTCCTCTTATCCCCCAAAAATAAATACTAAAAATTCCACAAATTACAAGTGCTATATGTGCCACAGAAGAATATGCTACTAAAGCTTTTAAATCATTTAATCGACAACATATAAGACCAACATAAAATATTCCTAAAATTCTTACGCCAAACAAATAAGAAGAATACTCAATAAAGCTAACTAACCCTAGACCTAGAACCCGAAATAATCCGTAACCACCTAATTTCAATAATACACCAGCTAAAATTATAGAACCAGAAACAGGAGCCTCAACGTGAGCTTTAGGTAACCACAAATGGCTATAAAATATAGGTATTTTCACTAAAAAAGCTAATCTTAATCTCAAAAATAAAAATAAAGATAAAGAATTTATGTTAATAAAAATTAAAAAATCTAAAGAACCAAAATTAAGGTAAATAAAAATTAAGCATAATAAAAGGGGAAGTGAAGCAAACAAAGTATAAAACAAAAAATAAATACCAGCTTGTAAACGCTCCGGTTGATAACCTCAACCTAGAATAATTAATAAAGTAGGAATAAGAGAAGCCTCAAAAAAAAAATAAAATCTCAATAAATTAATTCTGCTAAAAGATAAAAGTAATCTAAACATTAAACCTCTTAAACATAAACCAAAATATAATACTGCATTTTTATTCTTAAAAATATTTTCTCTAGAATAATACATTAATACAGTAATTCAAAAACTTAAAATAATTAATCTATAAGAAGCTATATCTATACCTAAATCAATATTTAATAAAAAATTACTAGAAAAAAAAAAATTTTTAAAAACTAAAATAAATAAAAGAAAGATATAAACTAAATTAATTAACCACACCCCTTCAATTATAACACATATTGAAAATCAGCTAAAAAAAAGACAAAAAATAAATTTTATCATTAAAGTAAAAACAAATTAAATCTTTTATAGTAGTCTCCCCCGTGAGTGCGATTTATATTAATTAAAATAGATAAACCTAAGGCCCCTTCACATGCAGCCATAATTAAATAAATTAAAGAATAATATAAAGGCATAAAAAATAAAGAAAAAACAAAAAATAAAAATATAATTAAAGCTATATATTCTAAGCTCAATAAAGTTGACAATAGATGATCTCGGGTGGAGCAAAAAATTCAAAGTCCTCTAAATAAGCCTAAACCCAAAACTATTACATAAATAAGTTTTTATAGTTTAAAAAAAAACATTAGTCTTGTAAACTAAAAATTAAGATTTTATAAAAACTTCAGAGAAAACAAAAGTTATCTTTAACTTCCAAAGCTAATATTTTTATAAACTATTCTCTGATATTATATTATTTATAATATTATCTGCAACTATTAGTATAACTTTAATAATAATATCTCACCCCATTTCTATTCTAGTTCTTATTTTAATTCAAACAATAAATATATGTCTTATTATTTGAGTAAAAATAAGAACTAGATGATTATCCTACATTTTATTCCTAATTTTTTTGGGGGGGCTAATAGTTTTATTTATATATATTACTAGATTAGCTTCAAATGAAAAATTTGAATTAAATGTAAATTCATCCTACAATATAGTTGTAGGAATAAGATTTTTTTTTATTATTACTTTTACAACCCTGTTTTTTGATAAGATCAAAACAGCTGAAAATATTACAATTATAAAACAAGCCAGAATATTATTTTCTACACCAATGTTTACAATTACTTTTTTAATTATAACTTATTTATTAATAACTTTAATTATCGCAGTAAAAATTACTTCAAAATTTGAAGGCCCTTTACGTAGTGTAATTAAAAAATAATGATAAATCTACGAAAAATACACCCATTAATTAAAATTGCAAACAATGCTTTAGTAGACCTACCGGCCCCAGTAAATATCTCTGCTTGATGGAACTTCGGTTCACTTTTAGGCTTATGTTTAATTACTCAAATCGTAACGGGATTATTTTTAGCCATGCACTATACAGCAGACATTTCTATTGCATTTAATAGAGTATCTCATATCTCACGAGATGTAAACTATGGCTGATTATTACGTGCCACGCACGCAAATGGAGCCTCATTTTTTTTCATTTGTTTATATCTACACGCTGGACGAGGTATATATTATTCATCTTACTTTTACACCCACACTTGAATAGTGGGGGTAATTATTTTACTAGCTGTAATAGCGACTGCGTTCATAGGCTATGTGTTAATTTGAGGCCAAATATCTTTTTGGGCAGCTACTGTAATTACAAATTTACTTTCAGCAATCCCGTATTTAGGTCAAACTCTAGTACAATGAATTTGAGGGGGATTTGCGGTAGATAACGCAACATTAACTCGATTCTTTACGTTTCATTTTTTACTACCTTTTATTATTGCAGGGTTATCCATAGTTCATTTATTATTTTTGCACCAAACAGGGTCTAGTAATCCCACCGGAATAAATGCTAATGTAGATAAAATCCCCTTTCACCCTTATTTCTCTATTAAAGACTTGGCTGGATTTATTATTATATTTTATTTATTAATAATATTAGTATTAACTAACCCTTTCCTACTAGGCGACGTAGAAAATTTTATTCCTGCCAACCCTTTAGTTACCCCTGTGCATATTCAACCAGAGTGATATTTTTTGTTTGCTTACGCCATTTTACGGTCAATTCCTAATAAATTAGGGGGGGCTATTGCGCTAGTTATCTCAATTTTAATTCTAATAATTCTACCTTTTTCACAAAAAAGAAAAACCCGAGGTAATCAATTTTATCCGGTTGCACAAATTTCTTTTTGAATTATAGTAAATACAGTAGTTCTACTAACTTGAATTGGAGCCCGCCCAGCGGAAGACCCTTATATCCTAGTAGGTCAAATTTTGACTGCCCTATATTTTATATATTTCTTAATTAACCCTATAATTTTAAAGACATGGGACGGACTTATAAAATAATTATTTGGCTGAATGTTCAAGTAGCTACCTTGAAAGTAGCCTAAAAAGGTTGAATTCCTTTACTGATTTAAACGTTAGTGTTTAAAGAACTATCCTGGGATAAATTAGAATTGACACTTCTATATTATTAATTTAATTAAACTCTTAACAAAAGAACTTTAAGCAAATATAGAAGAAAAGAAAGAATAGAGAGATAGGTAAATAAATCTTTCAAGCTAAGTATATGAGCTTATCATAACGGTAACGAGGGAAACAACCACGAATTCAAATGAAGCTAAAACAAAAAAAGGAACCAAATAGACCAATAGTAATTATATTAGATATAAAGCCTCCCATAAAAATAGAAATAATTAAGAAGCTTATAAAAATAATTCTAGCATACTCAGCAAGGAAAAGGAGAGCGAAACCACCCCTCCCGTACTCGATATTAAATCCAGAGACTAACTCAGATTCCCCTTCAGCAAAATCGAAGGGAGTGCGGTTAGTCTCAGCCATTATAATAGTTACTCAACAAAGAAAAAGAGGAAGAAAGAGATAGATAAATCAAACAAATTCTTGATTCTTAATGACTAAATTGAAATTATAATTATTTACTAAAAAAATAACACCAAGAAGGAACAAGGCTATACTAACTTCATAAGAGATGGTCTGAGCAATACCACGCATTGCACCAATTATTCTATAGTTGGAATTTGAAGATCAACCTCTACCAATTAAACAATAGACCCCGAATCTTGTACAACAGAAAAAAAAAAGACCTCCCAAAGCCATATTAATTAAATTAGAACCTGAAGGATAAATTATTCACATGTAAATGATAATAAATAAAGAAGAGACCGGGGATAAGTAAAATAACAAAAAATTAGACTTAGAGGGAAATATCTGCTCTTTAATAAACAATTTAATTGCGTCACTAAATGACTGTAGAATTCCCATAAAGCCAACTTTATTGGGGCCCTTGCGGATTTGGATATAACCAAGAACTTTACGCTCAAAAAGGATTATAAAGGCCACCCTAATCAAAATACCCAGAAGCATGAAAAAATAACTTAAAATATTAATAAAATATACTATTACTAGATAAAAGTGTTTAACTAATATAAAATGATTCTAAATCAATCACAATATTCTGCCAAACTAGTAATATAAAAAAAATCAAATCCTTTCGTACTAAAATATTTTTTACTATACAAAAGATAGAAACCAACCTGGCTTACGCCGGTTTGAACTCAAATCATGTAAAAATTTTATAGTCGAACAGACTATCTATTCAAAAATACTGCTCCTTATAGAAATTTTAATTCAACATCGAGGTCGCAAGATAATCTATCGATCTGAACTCTCCAGATATATTACGCTGTTATCCCTAAGGTAACTTTTTATATTCATTAATAAGGTTGATAATTTTACGAAAATAAAGTTGTTAAAAGAATTTATTTTTATTCTGTTATTGCCCCAATAAAATTATTTCTTTATATTTTAAAATCCCCCAATTTTAAAATATAAAGAAATAATAAAGATCTATAGGGTCTTATCGTCTTTATGTAAGATTTAAGCATTTTCACTTAAAATTTAATTTTAATCTATTAAACTAATAAAGAAGAATACCGTTAAGCCATTCATACAATCCTCTAATTAGGAGGCTAATGATTATGCTACCTTTGCACGGTCAAAATACCGCGGCCCTTTAATATAAATCAGTGGGCAGACTATACCATTTATTTAAAACAAATAGAAATGTTTTTGATAAACATTCGATATCCGATTTGCCGAGTTCAGAAGTTTAAATTTTTTAAAAAGTTGACTTTAAATTAAATATTTACTCATGATTTAATTATTTTCTGAAGAAATTAGTTTATTTTAAATCTTTATTTATGACTAAATTTTTTGGATAAATTAGTTAAAATTGAATATTTAATTTTAACATTATATGAAAGACTAATTCTAAATCTATAATAAAGTTAAAAGAATAGAGAAAAATATTAGGTTTTTTATTTGAGAGATTATCCCCACAAATATTATCTTAAAACGATTAATAAAGAATTATTCTTATTTAAAGCATTATAAATAAACTGTGTTTATTAATAAAGAAACCAGATATAAGAGGATCGAAAGAAATTTCTTCTCTAAATAAAAATTCGTATAATAAATGATATTATTAAGTAATAATTATTTAACTCTCCTCTTTTCGGGAAAATAAAATAAATTATAAAAATTATAAATCCACTAATACAAAAGGTAGTTAATGTAAAAATAAAATCTTAAATATTTAATTTATTTCATATAAAAATTAATTTTTTTGTAAATTTAAAGTATTCTTTGTGATAATATCTAATATAAAGCATTTAGTGTACAAAAGAGAGAGAATTAAAGTACCTTCAGAAAAGATCATATTAATGTAACTAAAAGGCTTTATACTTAAGCTACACTTTAAAGCAAGAATCACCTTCCAGTAGCTCTACTTTGTTACGACTTATCTCATTTAAGTAACGAGAGTGACGGGCGATTTGTACATAAATTAGAGCCATTTCAAAGTATATTGTTATTCTTTAATACTTATAAATCCAATTTCAACTCAAAAGTTATTTCAAAGTATCTAATTTTAATAAAAAATTGTAACTCATCAAATCTTAATGATAACTAAACCTTGATTTGATTTAAAATGAAGACATTTGAAGAGATAAATTTTAATTTATTTCTTTAAACAACGATATATAAATAAACAATAAGAAAGATTAACGTGGATTATCGATTCAGAGACAAGTTCCTCTATAAGGATAAATTTACCGCCAAATTCTTTAAGTTTCTTCTATTACTACTAAGGATAAAATAACCATCTTTATAACTGGGTATCTAATCCAGGTGAAAAAGTGAGAGGTTTAAATAAATAAATAATATATTGTATAAGTCTTAAGATTTTACCCCCATAAAATCAATAAGATATATATAATAAAATAAAAATTTAATTTAACCGATCAAATTAATCATGAATTATTGTGTGACCGCGAATGCTGGCACAATTTTAATCATCCAATAAATAAATAACTATGCCTTTTGTAAAGTTGCATAAAATTAAATACTGCGACAAGAAAAATTCCACTATAAAGTGCATATAAAATTTTTTATATAAATAATTTTAAAGCTAGAATCAAACTTTATTTATCACAAATTAAATGTTTTTATTTTATTTTTTTTTAAATAATAAATTTATTTTAACTAATTACGGACCTCGTTTAACCACTTATATTGTATTATTAAATTTGTCTACATATATAATTTATTTATTTTTATTATTTAATTTATTTATATGTATAATATAATAAAATATTTTATATATATATATATAGGAGTATAATCCCTAGAGGGATTTAATTATGTAGTATCTAATTAAAAATAAATAGTTACCTTAAATATTACCTGAAAATAGAAAAGGGGAGATCAGGCCGACGACGAACTCAGAGGGCTCAGTGAATTATTTTCGGCTTCATCAAAAATCATCACAAATGTTTATGAAAATAAATATTTAATAAGCACCTACATTTCAACAAAAAAA